TCAAACCCCCGGATTTTCTCATAGATAAATGTACGAAATAAATCCAATTTGTAAAAAAAAATTCCCCAAAATTTTGGATTTTTACTCCTCACGTCCAGGATTACGTCCTGGGTCATTAGATAAGAATCCAAAGATAAAGAGGGAAACAAAGAATATCACTACTGTATAAACAAAGAGTTTGAGAGTAAGCATTACATAATCTCCAAGATTTTTTTTTAAGGAATAGATTACCCGTTTTTCCTTACCGCACAGATCCACTAGGATGGTTTTTTTTATTTTGACACCTAAAAAATGCAAAAATCAATTCTTAAAAAAAATTGCAAGAATTGCTTTATAATAAGCAGTCTTATCAATATCAAAAATTAGTTTAAGTATTGTGTGGGTACCTAAAGGTACCTGCTCAACGTAGGTGCAGGGGGTAGAAAGGCTGATCCAAATTTATTGTTGCAGCTATACATTCAATGTAGAAGAATTTGAATTTTAGAATCGAAAGTTCATAATATAAGACTTCTCGGCTCTTCTACATTTTTTCATTTTTTTGCAATGAATACATCTTTTTGCAATGAATACATCATTCAATTTGGCAGACAGATACAGAATAGTAAAGATTTCATCGAAAACTTACAGCAGCTTGCCAAACAAACGCTAATAGAAAAAAGAGTACAGGTATGACAGGCATAACATCCACGATTGGGTTGAAAATGGCATAAGCTTCGGGTAATTTGGCTAAGAAAAAACTAGTCGGATAAAGACCAGAATTAAAACAGATAGAGGTTAAACTAAGTATATTAGGCATAACAAGCATTTCGTTCTTGTAGAGTAGATAATTGGATTTTGATTGAGTTATTTTTCTAAGGGAAAAAGGAAAAGAAAAGGTGGATTCAAAATCCTTTTTTCTTCGGACTTTCCCAAACACAAAATACCTCCTTGTATTCGCATTCTCAAATGGGAATGGAAGAAATTCGACTTTCATATAATATCTTAATAGAATTCCATGTAATGATCAATGCATTTTTTGGATTCTATATTATCCGCATGTTTAGAATCCTAGCAAGAAAATATCCCTGATTTTTTAGGTAATTGAAGTGGGATTGACGAATAATATATAATAAAAATACTGTTTATTAGTGTCGCATAAAAGAAATGGGGCGTGGCCAAGTGGTAAGGCAGCGGGTTTTGGTCCCGTTATTCGGAGGTTCGAATCCTTCCGTCCCAGATTTTTTTTTTCATGAAACGAAAGATAGAATCGTATTGTGCCCTGCAAGACACAAAAGCTTATTAAAGACAATAATTAGTTCTTATGAACTCTTAGATTAGATGCATTTCTAAGGATTCTTTTTCTTTCTCATAAAAAAAAAATCATACTTTTCTAAAAAAAAATCATACTTTTCTTATTTTTAATTTTTAGTTCTTTCTGTTACCTAAAAGAAAGAATGCTATAAGTAAAAGCAAAGACCTTAATTTTACTTTACACTAATTTTTTTTACTTTATTTTTTCTTTCTTTTGTTACTCCTGTTATTCAAGTCGAAGAACTATGAAAAGTTTATAACTAACAAAAAACTGCTAATCTTTTCATTGGCATAGTTTATTTGTTGGAAAAGAGTTGAATCTTCTCATTTCAGGATTGATCATCTCGAGTTCTCTGTTGAGGATGGAAATTCCATAATAAATAAGTCTTAAGCAAACTATTTTATTCCTCTTTTTCAAACTATGTTTCATTCATATGATAGAATATGGGTTTAAATAAATTGGATCCTTGCAGAGTCTTCCCCGATAAATACTTATTTCTTTTATCCATATTTCTCCATAGATAGCAAGTTTGAATTAGTATACAAAACCAATGACTATTCATGATTCCATCCATATTGGATCAATTCTCGATACCACTTTGCAATGAAATTAGAGGAATGTAATGTTATGGTAAAACTTCGTTTAAAACGATGTGGTAGAAAGCAACGTGCGACTTGAAGGAGATGATCGATTGTGGATTTTGCTATCCACCATTTTCCATAGTAATGAAAATGCTCTTGGCTCGACATAGTCTGTTCTATTTGTCCCGAACCGAATTTGCGCTGGGTTGTTTGTAAGTAAATAGTACACGATGGAGCTCGAGAAGACAGAATTGATTTTTTATCAAGGGAAAGAATCTAGGGTTAGTGAAAACTAATAAATTAGGCCAACTTTGTCAGTCTATCCTTAATATAGAAATTGAAAGGTTAAAATAAGAAAAAGTCTAATTTTGGAAGATTGGAAAACTTTTTTTTGATTAAAAGTCTATCAGAATCAATCGTTCATATTCGATTTCTCTAGAAGAGGAAAATGCTTTATTGAAGGAAATAAGAAAAAAAGAAAGGGTATGTTGCTACTCTTTTGAAAGAAAAAAGAATAGGAATTCCCGAAGTAATGTCTAAACCCAAGGATTTCACAAATCAAAGATAAAGGATTCCGGAACAAGTAAACATGATTTTCAACCATCTCAACAATAGAATTAGATCAGAATAAGGAATAAAAGTCAATTTGTTCGAGATGAGATAAAGAAAAGAGTTTAGAGACGACTCAAAAAATTTCGAAGGATTTCTCTTTTGAATTCTGTTAGTCAAAATTAGCCAACTTGAGTCATGAGTATAAATGAAATTTGTTTTTTCTTCTATAAGGAAATTAATGCAAGTCATAGTCTAATATTATAGATAGAAATTCGAATCATTTTCTCGAGCCGTATGAGGAGAAAACCTCCTATACGTTTCTAGGGGGGGCATTGTTTATCTACATCTATCCCAATAAGCTGTCTATCGAATCGTTGCAATTGATGTTCGATCTCGAAGAGAAGGAAGAGATCTTCAAAAAGTTGGTTTTTATGATCCGATAAAGAATCAAACTTGTTTAAATGTTCCAGCTATTCTCTATTTCCTTGAAAAAGGTGCTCAACCTACAAGAACTGTTTATGATATTTTAAGGAAAGCAGAATTCTTTAAAGATAAAGAAAGAACTTTGAGTTAATTGAAGAACTAAATGAATAAAAAATAAAAAAGTAGGGGAGAGTCATTAATATCCCTTAATTATCACAATTTGCCTCTTTTTTTGCCTCTTTTTTAGTCCTATTTTTTTGCTGCATTTATGTCGTGCCAATCCAACAAAAGCCCTTATTTAATTTCCTTATTTGTATCTAATTGGTTTTCTTACCATTGTATTTCTATTGACAAAGGTCTATTGAACAAATAGAATTTGTAGCTAGATAGGTCTCTTTATTGTCACTCCATATTAGGTATTTCTGTCTACACTTTGCTCAAATGATAGGGTTGCCCCCCCCTTGCATGTACTTTCATATAAGATTTTTCTATATTAAATGTTAAAAAAATAACAATTTTGCTATTATGATTGGGGCCGCTTCTTTTTTAACCTTAGTGAAATTTAACCGATCTGTTTATTTTGGTATTTGAGTGTTTTTAATGGGTGATAAAATCTTTCTTTTGATGTCTTGCTAATTCAATGTTTTGCCAGGAGCGTCCGGTGTAATTCCATCGATTTTTGGATTTCGATCGTATCTAAGATCCTATTTTATCTGGGTTGCTAACTCAATGGTAGAGTACTCGGCTTTTAAGTGCGACTATGATCTTTTACACATTTGGATGAAGCAACAAATTCGTCCAGACTCTTGGTAGAGTCTAGAAGACCACGACTGATCCTCAAAGGTAATGAATGGAAAAAATAGCATGTCGTAATAAAATCAATTTCTTTTTTTTTTTTTTGGAATAAAAAAATTCCGATTTTCTGGGTCTAGTGAATAAATGGATAGAGCCTAGCTCTAATTCTGGTAAAATAAAAAGCAACGAGCTTAACTTCTTAATTGAAATGATTCCCCGATCTAATTAGACGTTAAAAATAGATTAGTGCCTGATGCGGGGAAAGGTTGGGTTTTCCTATCGGTGGACCCTTTAATTTTTTTTTAGGAATCCTAATTATTCTTGATTATGGATTGAAAAGGAATGTTATGAATTGAATGTGTAAAAGAAGCAGTATATTGATAAAGAGACTGTATTCCAAAGTCAAAAGAGCGATTGGCCTGCAAAAATAAAAGATTTGTTCTTGTTTGTAATTAGAACAAACATAAACTAATTAGATAGAAAAGGAGCAGAAAAAGATCTATGGATTAGACTCCCTTTCTTTTCAGGGTTTGTTTTCTAAAATGGAACACCCTGTTCTGACCATATTGCACTATGTATCATCATTTGATAAATCGAGAAATGCTTTTTTTCTCTGATTCAAGTAGAAATACAAATGGAAAAATTCGAAGGGTATTCAGAAAAACAGAAATCTCGTCAACAATACTTCGTTTACCCACTTCTCTTTCAGGAATATATTTATGCATTTGCCCATGATTATGTATTAAATGGTTCCGAACCTGTGGAAATTTTTGGTTGTAATAACAAGAAATTTAGTTCACTACTTGTGAAACGTTTAATTATTCGAATGTATCAGCAGAATTTTTGGATTAATTCGGTTAATCATCCTAACCAAGATCGATTGTTGGATCACAGCAATCATTTTTATTCGGAGTTTTATTCTCAGATTCTATCTGAGGGGTTTGCAATCGTTGTAGAAATCCCATTCTCACTAGGACAACTATCTTGTCCGGAAGAAAAAGAAATACCAAAGTTTCAAAATTTACGATCTATTCATTCCATATTTCCCTTTTTAGAAGACAAATTTTTGCATTTACATTATCTATCACATATAGAAATACCCTATCTTATCCATTTTGAAATCTTGGTTCAACTCCTTGAATACCGGATCCAAGATGTTCCATCTTTGCATTTATTGCGATTCTTTCTCAACTATTATTCGAATTGGAATAGTCTTATTACTTCAATGAAATCCATTTTTCTTTTTTCAAAAGAAAATAAAAGACTATCTCGATTCCTATATAACTCTTATGTATCAGAATATGAATTTTTCTTGTTGTTTCTTCGTAAACAATCTTCTTGCTTACGATTAACATCTT